TGAAAAAAAAAAGAGAATAGATCTTCCATTTTTCTACCACATATTTTGAAACCAAGAAATCGTATTTTTTTTCATTAAAAAAATACTTTCCTATTCAAATTAGATGTTGTGGGAGACCCTAATGGGGTTAGGGTCTTTCCCTGGAATGAATAAAGGATTTAAAATGAGGAAATACGGGTAAACCAGAGTTTTGGCGACTATCCAATAATTTTAGTGTCCGAATCTAAGGTTCAGACTATCTGATTTTTGCAGTTGTTAGCAATTTTTCGCGAAAAATCATGCATTCATTTTCTAGGATATTTTTATTAAAGATTTCATCGAAAACTTACAGCAGCTTGCCAAACAAAAGCTAAGAGCAAAAAAAACAAAGGGATGACTGGCATAATATCTACGATTGGATTCAAAAAAGCATAGGCTTCAGGCAATTTGCCGAAGAAGAAAAAAGGACTCAAATAAAGGGCAGAATTAATACAGATCAAACTTGCGGTATTAAGCATAGCAGACATTTTGTTCTTGGAGATAATTGCAATTTGATTGAGTTTTTGAGATACGGAAAAAGGAAGAAAGTCGGTAAGGTATACAAAAAATCCTTCTTTCTTTTTCTTGAAATCCACTCAATCAAAAATCCTCCAATTCTCAAAGGAGAATAGAAGGAATCATACTTTCATACAATATCTTAATTGAATTCTATGTAATGATCAATAAATTCAATTATATTCTATTATAGATAGATAATATCTATAATCTATAATAATATGTATCAAAATCCTAATACCAGTATATTCTATAGATATATAGATCTTTGGACTGGAGTTGACAAAAAATCAATAACAAGACTATTGTTTTTTAGTGTGAATTTAAAAAGGAAATGGGGCGTGGCCAAGTGGTAAGGCAACGGGTTTTGGTCCCGCTATTCGGAGGTTCGAATCCTTCCGTCCCAGAGCATATCCATTTTTTTGGTATTTCGTGTTTAGTTCAAATGCAGAGTTGGAAATCGATGAAATGATTGGGGCGGGGGTGGTTTATCTTATCCCCTATTTTTTTTGCACTTTATGAAAAGATTAGTATTGAAAATATGTTAACCAAAATCCATTTAAAATGAAGAAATGTTTAGCTTATCTATAGGGTTATGGTTATATGGTACGTGTCGTTTTAGTTCAATCACAAGAATGGAATTTCTAGGATTCAAAAAGTAGAAAAGGTGGAATCTATTCTATATCAATCACTTGAAGATGAAGATTCAAAACGTTATTTGTTTATATTTCTAGATTCTAGATTTCTATTCCTTTCTATTCTATTTTATCTAAAAATAGATTTAGGTATGTTAAAGTTGCTGTCATGCTAAGATTTTTTCAGAAAAATAATTCCACTACCCATATTACACATATCTCCTATATAGAAGTTACACATACATAGAAAATATAAGATCTAGAGTACGACGGCTATATACAACTCAACCAATGACTATTCATGATTCCACGATTGAATCAATTCAGTTCCAAATAAGAGGAATGTTATGGTAAAACTTCGTTTGAAACGATGTGGTAGAAAGCAACGTGCGACTTGAAGGATATGATCCTTTGTGGATTTTTTCATCCACCATTTTCCATTTATCTAGTAATAAATGATGAAGGTGCTCTTGTCTCGACATTGTTTTTCCATTAGAACCCTTCCTTTTGGGGGAGTTGTTAATAGTTCACGATGGAGCTCGAGTAGAAAAGGATTCAGTTCTTTTTCGGGGTCAAGAATCTAGGGTTAATGCCAATCAATCCGAACAACTTCGTAAATAGATCTTCTTCCATATAATATATCCAAATCTGAAGGATCCAATTCAAACAAGTTTGCAATTCAAAAAAAAAAACTTGTTGCAATTGATCAAACTTTTTGGATTCAAAGTGTATCACGGGGAATCAACTGTCCGTATGATTCTTTAATCAACAAGGGGTATGTTGCTGCCATTTTGAAAGCATTAAGAAAAGAAGCACCGAAGTCATGTCTAAACCCAATGATTTAAAATCAAAAAATAAGGATCCAAAAACAAGGAAATGCCGTTTGAATTGTCTCGCTAGTCTCAAGAATTGGATCAAACTCAAGAATCTAAATCGAATTTTAAACGAGACAAAGAAAGCGGGGTAAAGACCGCTCAATAAATGAAATTGACTAAAGATTTTCAAAGAAAATTATCTAACTTGAGTTATGAGTACGAATGGTTTCTTTTTTATTTTCTTCCTGCAAATAAAAAAGACTGAAATCATAGTATAGTCTATGTTATAGGTTCTTTTGTCATTGATTTATTAGAATATTCGAATTGTATATATACATAGACAAAACTTTGAATTCAATCATTTTTTCTCGAGCCGTACGAAGAGAAAACTTCTTATACGGTTCTAGGGGGGGTCCTGTTCATCTATATCTATCCCAATGAGCCGTCTATCGAATTGTTGCAATTGATGTTCGATCTCGCAGAGAAGGAAAAGACCTTAGAACACTGGGGTTTTATGATCCAATAAAGAACCAAACTTATTTAAATGTTCCTGCTATTCTATATTTCCTCGAAATAGGGGCTCAACCCACAGTAACTGTTCATAATCTTTTAAAGAAAGCGGAAGTTTTTAAGGAACTTCCGTCCAATCAAACGAAATTAAATTAAAGTAATACCAAGGGGGGTACCAACTTGTATAGAATTTTCTATAGTTTTTCTATACTTGTTTTTTTGACCCCCCTTTTTCTGTTCTATTCGTATCTATTTATCATTGCTTCCATCGAATCTGACGATCTAGAACGAAAAAACTTGATACGATAAATAAAAAATCGGGACATTTCCTTCAATTGTGCGGTTTTCATTAGAACTCCACTAACCGAAAGAAATCTACTTTACTTATTCCACTTAGATTGATGAAATCCATCTATTATGCAACGATTTTTTCTTCCATTTAGATTTTTTATTGTATCTATCTATACAATATGTAGATTAGATATGTAGTGCTAATAGAGGTTGAATATTATTGGATTGTTAATTTTTTTTTATTTCAAATAAAATGCAATTTCTTTTTCTTTATTCCAGTTTATTCTTTTTTCACCATTTTTTTATATTGACAACAGTGTATCGAACAAATATAATTCATCTTGATAAGTGAGAAGGGGTCCATTTATTTCCGTCCCATAGGTTTTTTTACCAAATTCAAATGATCTGTTTTTTTTTTATTTGTTGAATGATTTGATTAGTTCATCTCCTTTCTCTTTGTTTCAATTCAACTTGATTGATTTTTGATTTTTATAGTGTATCTATAACATCCCTGAGTTGAAAACTACATTTTTTTTTATTTCGCTTTTATTCGGGTTGCTAACTCAACGGTAGAGTACTCGGCTTTTAAGTGCGGCTAGAATCTTTTACACATATAGATGAAGCGAGGAATTCGTCCATACCATTGGAAAAGTTTGGAAGACCGCGACTGATCCTGAAAGGGAATGGATGGAAAAAATAGCATGTCGTATCAATGGAAAGTTCCAAGCGTATTTCATTTTTATAGGATCGGTAGAAAACCCTGTTGAAATTCTTGGAATGGAACAAAAGAAAGTTGGGTCGAATGAATAAATGGATATGGCCCCAGGGCTTCAATTTTTTATTAGAAAGAAAAAGCAACCAGCTTTTGTTCTTAATTGGAATAATTTCCCGATCTAATTAGACGTTAAAAGTAGATTAGTGCCTGATACGGGAAAAGCTTCTTCTCCCACGAGTGGATTCTATCTTTTTTTACTGAATCCTAACTATTGGCATTCTATATTATGGAATGGAGGTGTGTAAAAGAAGCAGTATATTGATAACGAATTTTTCCGAAATCAAAAGAGCGATTAGGTTTCAAAAATAAAAGATTTCTAACCATCTTCTTATCCTATAACATAGACTAAATGAAATGGAAAAAAGAAAGGGCAGAGAATCTGTTGATAAGTTCGAAGTATTTTTTCTTAGTAGAAAAGAATACCCCGTTTTGACTGTATCGTACTATGTAGCATTTGATAACCCCCTAAACTACCTTTGATTCCAATCGAATTTCAAATGGAGGAAATCCAAAGAGATTTACAGTTAGAGAGATCTCGACAACAGGACTTTCTATATCCACTTATTTTTCAGGAGTATATTTATGCATTTGCTCATGATCGTAGTTTGAGTCGATCCTTTTTGTCAGAAAATCGGGATTCTGAGAATAAATCCAGTTTACTGATTGTGAAACGGTTAATTACTCGAATGTATAAACAGAACCACTTTCTGATTTCTACGAAGGATTTGAAGAAAAATCCATTTTGGGGCCGCAACAAGGATTTGTATTCTCAAATCCTATCAGAGGGGTTTTCATTTATTGTGGAAATTCCATTTTCTCTACGATTAATATCTTCTCTAGAAGGGAAAAGGCAAAAAAAGATAGTCAAATCTCATAATTTACGATCCATTCATTCAATATTTCCCTTTTTAGAAGACAATTTTTCACATTTCGATTTTGTGTTAGATATCCTAATCCCCTACCCTGTCCATGTAGAAATCTTGGTGCAAACCCTTCGCTATTGGGTAAAAGATGCCCCTTCTTTGCATTTCTTACGATTCTTTCTCAACGAGTATTGGAGTCTTAGTACTCTAAAGAAAGCCAGTTTAAAACGAAATCAAAGATTCTTTTTATTCTTATATAATTCTTATGTATGTGAATACGAATCCATTTTCGTATTTTTACGTAACCAATCTTCTCATTTACAATCAACATCTTTTGGAGTTCTTCTTGAACGAATCTATTTCTATGGAAAAATAGAATGTCTGGGGAGCGTCCTTCTTAAGGTTATGGATTGTCAGGTGAACCTTTGGTTGGTCCAAGAACCTTGCATGCATTATGTTAGATATCAAAGAAAATGCATTCTGGCTTCAAAAGGGACGTCTCTTTTTATGAATAAATGGAAATGTTATCTTGTCACTTTTTGGCAATGGCATTTTTCCCTCTGGTTTCATCCACGAA